GTTCATGTAGCTTAACACACAAAGCAAAGCACTGAAAATGCTTAGATGGATCTAAATCCCGTAAACAAAAAGGTTTGGTCCTGGCCTTATAATTAATTAGAGGCAAAATTACACATGCAAATCTCCATTCCCCGGTGTCAAATCCCTAAATCTTTTACTAAGCCCAAGGAGACGGTATCAAGCACACAAACAAGTAGCTAAAGACACCTTGCCTAGCCACACCCCCACGGGACCCAGCAGTGATAAAAATTAAGCAATAAACGAAAGTTTGACTAAGTTATGCCTCACTAAGGGTTGGTAAATTTCGTGCCAGCCACCGCGGTCATACGATTAACCCAAACTAATTATTCTCGGCGTAAAATGTGTTATATAAACCTAAATGAATAGAATTGAAACCCAATTAATATGTGAAAATTCATACTTGGACCTAAACTCAATGACGAAAGTAATTCTAGACTACATATACACGATAGCTAAGACCCAAACTGGGATTAGATACCCCACTATGCTTAGCCCTAAACCTAAGTAATTAAACAACAAAACTATTTGCCTGAGAACTACTGGCCACAGCTTAAAACTCAAAGGACTTGGCGGTACTTTATATCCATCTAGAGGAGCCTGTTCTATAATCGATACACCCCGTTATACCTCACCACCCCTTGCTAATCCAGCCTATATACCGCCATCTTCAGCAAACCTTAAAAAAGAATAAAAGTAAGCAAGAGAATACCCGTAAAAACGTTAGGTCAAGGTGTAGCTCATGAGGTGGGAAGAAATGGGCTACATTTTCTTATCAAGAACATTACGTTACCCTTCATGAAATGGAAGGACAAAGGAGGATTTAGTAGTAAATTAAGAATAGAGAGCTTAATTGAATAGAGCAATGAAGTACGTACACACCGCCCGTCACCCTCTTCAAACTGAATTAAACTTGTAATTATACATAATACCAACAACAAATTCACAAGAAGAGATAAGTCGTAACAAGGTAAGCATACTGGAAAGTGTGCTTGGACTAACCACAGCGTAGCTTAAACCCCATAAAGCATCTGGTCTACACCCAGAAGACTCCATATCCAACGGACGCTATGAACTAGCCCTAGCCCCTCAAAACACAATTCAACTATTTCACCCCATAAACTAAAACATTCAAATTTAATGAAGTATTGGAGAAAGAAACCTTCCACAGGGAGCCATAGAGATAGTACCGCAAGGGAAAGATGAAAGAAATGCTAAAAGTACTACAAAGCAAAGATTAAACCTTGTACCTTTTGCATAATGAACTAACTAGAAAACCTCTAACTAAGAGAACTTTAGCTAGAAACCCCGAAACCAAGCGAGCTACCCAAGAGCAATTTTATGAATGAACCCGTCTATGTAGCAAAATAGTGGGAAGACTTCTGGGTAGAGGTGAAAAGCCTAACGAGCTTGGTGATAGCTGGTTACCCAATAAAGAATCTCAGTTCAACTTTAAGCTTACCTCACGAAACTAATAAATCATAATGTAAACTTAAAATATAGCCTAAAGAGGGACAGCTCTTTAGGAATGGAGACAACCTTAAATAGTGAATAAGACATAATCAACAACCAACCATAGTTGGCCTAAAAGCAGCCACCAATAAAGAAAGCGTTCAAGCTCAACATTAAACACACCCTAATACCACAAACCTTATCCACTTCCTATAATTATAATTGGGTTAATCTATTGATATATAGATGCAACACTGTTAGTATGAGTAACAAGAATACACTTCTCCCCGCACAAGCCTACAACAACCCGGATAACCATTGTTAATTAACATCAATAAGTCTATTAACCACCTATAAAAATCACTTTATACATAATGTTAATCCAACACAGGAGTGCAACAAGGAAAGATTAAAAGGAGTAAAAGGAACTAGGCAAACACGAACCCCGCCTGTTTACCAAAAACATCACCTCTAGCATAATAAGTATTAGAGGCAATGCCTGCCCAGTGACTCAAGTTAAACGGCCGCGGTATCCTGACCGTGCAAAGGTAGCATAATCACTTGTTCCTTAATTAGGGACTAGAATGAACGGCTAAACGAGGGTCCAACTGTCTCTTACTCCCAATCAGTGAAATTGACCTCCCCGTGAAGAGGCGGGGATACAAAAATAAGACGAGAAGACCCTATGGAGCTTCAATCCAACTGACTTAATCTTATACCTACTACACCTATTGGCTATAAAAACAAGACATTAAGTCTAGGATTTCGGTTGGGGTGACCTCGGAGAATAAAAAAACCTCCGAACGATTTTAACTTAGACCTACAAGTCAAAGTACCCAAAAATCCAATTGACCCAAAACACTTTGATCAACGGACCAAGTTACCCTAGGGATAACAGCGCAATCCTATTCAAGAGTCCCTATCGACAATTAGGGTTTACGACCTCGATGTTGGATCAGGACATCCCAATGGTGCAGAAACTATTAAAGGTTCGTTTGTTCAACGATTAAAGTCCTACGTGATCTGAGTTCAGACCGGAGCAATCCAGGTCGGTTTCTATCTATTCACGATTTCTCCTAGTACGAAAGGACCAGAGAAATGGGGCCCACTTAACATAAGCGCCCCTAACTAATTAATGAATACATCTCAATATAGTACGTCCGTTAAACTCAACCCTAGATCAGGGTTTGTTAGGGTGGCAGAGCCCGGAAATTGTATAAGATTTAAAACCTTACCCCCAGAGGTTCAAATCCTCTCCCTAACAGTGCACCTAATTAATACACTTACCCTTCTAGTCCCAATCCTTATTGCCATAGCTTTCCTTACCCTAATTGAACGAAAAATACTAGGCTACATACAACTACGAAAAGGACCCAACATCGTTGGCCCCTATGGAATTCTTCAACCATTCGCCGATGCAATAAAACTATTCATCAAAGAACCCCTTCGACCCCTTACCACATCAACATCACTATTCATTATTGCTCCAACACTCTCACTCACCCTAGCATTCAGCCTATGAATTCCACTTCCACTACCATACCCACTAATCAACATAAACATAGGCATTCTATTTATCCTAGCCACATCAAGCCTATCAGTCTACTCCATTCTATGATCAGGGTGAGCATCAAACTCAAAATATTCCATATTTGGAGCCCTACGGGCAGTCGCACAAACAATCTCATACGAAGTCACAATAGCAATTATTCTCCTCTCAGTTCTCCTTATAAGCGGATCATTTTCACTTCAATCCCTCCTCTATACCCAAGAACCCATCTGACTACTAATAACATCATGACCACTAGCTATAATATGATACATCTCAACCCTAGCCGAAACTAACCGTGCCCCGTTCGACCTAACCGAAGGAGAATCAGAACTAGTATCAGGATTTAACGTAGAGTACGCCGCAGGACCATTTGCACTATTTTTCATAGCTGAATATACTAACATTATTCTAATAAATGCCCTATCAACCATCGTATTCCTAGCCCCCCTAAATAACCCCCACAACCCAGAAATATTTACTATTAACTTTATAATAAAAACATTAGCCCTAACCTCTCTATTCCTATGAGTACGAGCATCATACCCACGATTCCGATACGACCAACTAATACACCTTCTATGAAAAAACTTCCTACCCCTAACATTAGCTCTATGTACCTGACATATCTCAACCCCCATCTTTATGGCAAGCATCCCACCATTCACCTAGAAATATGTCTGACAAAAGAGTTACTTTGATAGAGTAAATAATAGGAGTTTAAGCCCCCTTATTTCTAGGACAGCAGGAATTGAACCTACACTCCAGAATTCAAAATTCTATGTACTACCCCCATACTATATCCTATTCTAGTAAGGTCAGCTAATTAAGCTATCGGGCCCATACCCCGAAAATGTTGGTTCAAACCCTTCCCGTACTAATTAACCCAATCACCCTCCTCATCATCTACTTCACTATCCTTTCAGGACCAATAGTCACAATACTCAGCACCAACTTCTTTCTTATATGAATTGGCCTTGAAATAAACCTCTTAGCCATTATCCCACTTATAGCCAACACAAACAACCCACGAGCCACAGAAGCAGCAACAAAATATTTCCTTACTCAGGCCACAGCATCCCTAATTCTCCTACTCTCAATCGCCCTAAATTACAAACAAACAGGAATATGAACTCCTCAACCACAAACCAATGAAACTATCATAACACTTACACTCATTTCCCTAGCCATTAAGCTAGGACTAGCCCCATTCCACTCCTGACTACCAGAGGTAACTCAAGGCATTACACTAAATACAGGACTCCTGCTGCTCACATGACAAAAACTAGCCCCTATATCCATTATATTCCAAATCCATGAACTCCTAGACTTCCACACACTTATTCTACTAGCCACCATCTCCGTACTAATCGGAGCATGAAACGGACTCAACCAAACACAAACCCGAAAAATCATAGCCTACTCATCAATTACCCACATAGGATGAATAATTTCTATTATACCATACAACCCCCCACTCTCAATAATATATTTATTCATCTACATCCTCCTCACATCAACTACATTTATAATTCTCCACTCACACACTTTCTCATCAATCAAATCCATCTCACTACTATGAAATAAACTACCAGCTATACTACCACTCTTAGCTCTCACCCTGCTATCTACAGGAGGACTGCCACCACTTACAGGCTTCCTACCAAAGTGACTTATCATCACAGAACTTTCAAAAAACAACAATCTTATTCTAGCTACACTAATAGCCATCACAGCCCTCATAAACCTATTCTTCTACACACGACTAATTTATTCCACCTCCCTTACCATCTTTCCAACTAACAACAACTCAAAAATATTCTCCTACCAAACACACACAAAAACTTACCCAACTCTCTCACCCCTAATCATTCTAAGCACACTAGCACTCCCCCTTTCACCCCTTATAGTGTAGAAGTTTAGGATAAACAAGTCCAAGAGCCTTCAAAGCCCTTAGTAAACATACAAGTTTAACTTCTGCCTAAGGACTGCAAGTTTATATCTTACATCTAATGAATGCAAATCAATCGCTTTTATTAAGCTAAATCCTCCCCTAGATTGATAGGATTCAAACCTACGAAAAATTTAGTTAACAGCTAAACACCCAACTACTGGCTTCAATCTACTTCTCCCGCCTATCAGAAGGGGGGCGGGAGAAGCCTTAGTAGAGTATCTTATCTACACCTTCGAATTTGCAATTCGATGTGAATATCACCTTAAGGCTTGGTAAAAAGAGGGCTATAACCTCTGTCTTTAGATTTACAGTCTAATGCTTACTCAGCCATCTTACCCATGTTCATTAATCGCTGACTATTCTCTACAAACCACAAAGACATTGGGACATTATATATTATATTTGGGGCTTGAGCGGGCATAGTAGGAACAGCCTTAAGCATCCTAATCCGAGCGGAACTCTGCCAACCCGGAGCCCTCCTAGGAGACGACCAAATTTACAATGTAATCGTAACAGCCCATGCATTCGTCATAATCTTCTTTATGGTTATACCAATAATAATTGGCGGATTCGGTAATTGACTCGTACCTCTAATAATTGGGGCCCCCGACATAGCATTTCCTCGAATAAACAATATAAGCTTCTGACTTCTACCGCCATCATTCCTGCTACTCCTAGCATCATCCATAGTAGAAGCAGGTGCTGGAACAGGATGAACCGTATATCCCCCGCTAGCTGGAAATCTAGCACATGCAGGAGCATCCGTAGACCTTACCATCTTCTCTCTACACTTAGCTGGTGTATCCTCTATTCTAGGAGCAATTAACTTTATCACTACAATTATTAACATAAAACCACCAGCTATAACCCAGTACCAAACACCATTATTCGTCTGATCAGTACTTATCACAGCAGTTCTACTTCTCTTATCCCTCCCAGTCCTAGCAGCAGGTATTACTATACTTCTTACAGACCGCAATCTAAACACAACCTTCTTTGACCCGGCCGGAGGAGGAGACCCAATTCTATATCAACACCTATTCTGATTCTTCGGTCACCCAGAAGTCTATATTCTTATCCTTCCTGGGTTTGGTATTATTTCACACATCGTTACATATTACTCAGGCAAAAAAGAACCATTCGGCTATATGGGTATGGTGTGGGCTATAATATCTATTGGATTCTTAGGCTTCATCGTTTGAGCCCACCATATGTTTACGGTAGGCCTGGACGTAGACACCCGAGCTTACTTCACCTCAGCTACCATAATCATTGCAATCCCAACCGGAGTTAAAGTATTTAGCTGATTAGCAACACTGCATGGAGGAAATATCAAATGATCTCCCGCTATACTATGAGCCTTAGGCTTCATCTTCCTATTTACCGTAGGTGGCTTAACAGGGATCGTTCTTTCTAACTCATCTCTAGATATTGTTCTCCACGACACCTACTATGTAGTAGCACACTTCCACTATGTACTATCAATAGGAGCTGTATTCGCAATTATAGCTGGGTTTGTCCACTGATTCCCACTATTCTCAGGCTATACCCTAGATGACACATGAGCAAAAGCCCACTTTGCTATTATATTTGTTGGAGTAAACCTAACCTTTTTTCCCCAACACTTCCTAGGTCTCTCAGGCATACCACGACGTTACTCCGACTACCCAGATGCCTACACTACATGAAACACAGTGTCCTCCCTAGGATCCTTCATCTCACTAATCGCTGTGCTAGTAATAATTTTCATAATCTGAGAAGCTTTCGCTTCAAAACGAGAAGTTCTCACAGTAACCCACACCTCAACAAACTTAGAATGACTCCACGGGTGTCCACCCCCCTACCACACATTTGAAGAACCAGCCTTCGTAAAAGTAAAATAAGAAAGGAAGGATTCGAACCCCCTAAAATTGGTTTCAAGCCAACTCCATAACCTCTATGTCTTTCTCAATGAGATATTAGTAAACTCATTACATAACTTTGTCAAAGTTAAATCATAGATTAGCCTCTATATATCTTATATGGCTTATCCTTCTCAATTAGGCCTACAAGATGCCACTTCACCTATTATGGAAGAACTTATAAACTTCCATGACCACACTCTAATAATTGTGTTCCTTATCAGTTCCTTGGTCCTTTACATTATTTCTCTGATACTTACTACAAAACTCACACACACTAGCACAATGGACGCCCAAGAAGTAGAAACTATCTGAACCATCCTACCTGCAGTAATTCTCATCATAATCGCCCTTCCATCTCTACGAATCCTTTATATAATAGATGAAATTAATAACCCAGCTCTCACAGTAAAAACAATAGGACACCAATGATACTGAAGCTATGAGTATACAGACTATGAAGACCTATGCTTCGACTCATACATAACCCCAACAATCGACCTGAAACCAGGAGAACTACGACTTCTAGAAGTTGATAATCGCGTTGTATTACCCATAGAACTACCAATCCGAATACTTATCTCATCCGAAGACGTACTTCACTCTTGAGCCGTCCCATCTCTAGGACTAAAAACTGACGCAATCCCAGGACGTCTAAACCAAGCCACAATCTCATCCAACCGACCAGGCCTATTCTACGGTCAATGTTCAGAAATCTGTGGATCCAACCACAGCTTTATACCTATTGTACTAGAAGTGGTCCCACTAAAACACTTTGAAAACTGATCTATGTCAATAATTTAACACCATTATGAAGCTTAGAGCGTTAACCTTTTAAGTTAAAACTAGAGACAAACAGTCTCCATAATGATATGCCACAATTAGATACATCTACATGATTTATCACTATTATAGCCACCTTGACCACACTCTTTGCTATCATACAACTAAAAGTTTCCACACATGAATTTCCCCTTAACCCATCTAACAAAAACATAAAACATACAAAACAAAACAACCCTTGAGAAACAAAATGAACGAAAATCTATTTGCCTCTTTCATCACCCCTACACTAATAGGACTGCCAATCGTAATTGCCATCATTATATTCCCAACAATAATATTCACATCCTCCAAACGCTTAGTAAACAACCGATTCATTACTTTACAACAATGACTAACTAAATTAGTCACCAAACAAATAATAATAATTCACTCACCTAAAGGACGAACCTGGTCCCTAATACTAGTTTCTCTAATTATATTCATTGGGTCTACCAATCTCCTAGGCCTCCTACCCCATACGTTTACTCCAACCACCCAACTATCCATAAACCTAGGAATAGCTATCCCACTGTGAGCAGGAGCCGTATTAATAGGCTTCCGCCACAAAATAAAAGACTCTCTAGCCCACTTCCTCCCCCAAGGTACCCCAATTCCCCTAATTCCAATACTTATCATCATCGAAACTATTAGCCTATTCATTCAACCCATAGCCCTAGCAGTCCGACTAACAGCCAACATCACCGCAGGCCACCTACTAATACACCTTATTGGAGGGGCTACTCTAGTCCTAACAACCATCAGCCCACCAACCGCCATAATCACATTTATCATCTTAGTCCTCCTCACAATATTAGAGTTTGCTGTGGCCCTGATCCAAGCCTACGTGTTTACCCTTCTTGTCAGCCTCTATCTACATGATAACACATAATGACCCACCAAACCCACGCATACCACATAGTTAACCCAAGCCCATGACCACTCACAGGAGCTTTCTCCGCCCTCCTACTAACTTCAGGCTTAGTAATATGATTCCACTACAACTCACACACCCTACTTATATTAGGACTTATAACAAACATACTTACAATATATCAATGATGACGAGATATTGTACGAGAAGGCACCTATCAAGGCCACCACACCCCTATTGTTCAAAAAGGCCTTCGATATGGAATAATCTTATTTATTATCTCAGAAGTGTTCTTCTTCGCCGGGTTCTTCTGAGCCTTCTACCACTCCAGCCTTGTACCCACTCATGACCTCGGAGGATGCTGACCCCCAACAGGCATCAATCCACTTAACCCACTAGAAGTACCTTTATTAAACACATCAGTACTCCTAGCCTCCGGTGTCTCAATCACATGAGCCCATCACAGCCTCATAGAAGGAAAACGAAACAATATAAATCAAGCCCTGCTAATCACAATCATCTTAGGGGCCTACTTCACAGCTCTTCAAGCATCAGAATATATAGAAACATCATTCTCCATTTCAGATGGAATTTATGGATCAACATTCTTCATAGCAACAGGATTCCATGGCCTCCACGTAATCATTGGATCTACCTTCCTACTAGTATGCCTAATCCGACAACTTAAATTCCACTTCACATCTAAACACCACTTCGGTTTTGAAGCTGCAGCATGATACTGACACTTCGTAGATGTCGTATGACTATTCTTATACGTATCCATTTATTGATGAGGATCATACTTTCTTAGTATAATTAGTACAGCCGACTTCCAATCAGCCAGCTCCAGTAAACCCCGGAAGAAAGTAATTAACATAATCACAACTGCCCTAATTAACACCCTCCTACCCTTAGCACTTATCATAGTTGCGTTCTGAATCCCCCAACTCAATATCTATACAGAAAAAGCAAGCCCATACGAATGCGGCTTCGATCCAATAAGCTCAGCCCGCCTACCCTTCTCCATAAAATTCTTCCTTGTCGCAATCACATTCCTTCTATTTGACCTAGAAATTGCACTCTTACTACCACTACCATGAACTATACAATTAGTTAATCTAAAAACAGCCATAATCTTAGCCCTTTCTTTCCTATCTATCCTAGCACTAGGCCTAGCCTATGAATGAAAACAAAAAGGCCTAGAATGGACTGAATAATTGGTAATTAGTTTAACTAAAATTAATGATTTCGACTCATTAGATTATGACATACATCATAATTACCAAATGACTGCCGCAGTATTTAACATCACACTGGCTTTTTTATTTTCTCTCATAGGCACCCTGATATTTCGAACCCACCTAATATCCACCCTTTTGTGCCTAGAAGGTATGATATTATCCCTATTCACTATCACAGCTGTCACAGCACTTAACTCCCACTCAATAATTATATACCCGATTCCCATCGTAATCTTAGTGTTCGCGGCATGCGAAGCAGCTGTAGGACTAGCACTCCTAGCAAAAGTATCCACTACATACGGAACAGACTATGTACAAAACCTCAACCTATTACAATGTTAAAAATCATTATACCATCACTTATACTAATCCCACTAACCTGATTATCATCTGACAAAAAAATATGAATTAATATTACATCCCATAGCTTCCTAATTAATATTATCACCTTAACTACCATCTGACAAAACAACAACAACTGCTCAAACATATCATCCCTATTTTCTATAGATGCACTATCTACTCCGCTCACACTACTAACCACCTGATTATTACCCCTAATACTACTAGCAAGCCAAAACCACATTAAAAAAGAAACCACTTTAAATAAAAAACTATACATCTCTATACTAATCTCTCTACAAATCCTTCTTATCATAACCTTCTCCGCAAACGAGCTAATTATATTTTATATCTTATTTGAAGCCACCTTAATCCCCACACTTATTATTATTACCCGATGAGGCAACCAAACAGAACGACTCAACGCCGGCCTATACTTTCTATTTTACACTCTAATCGGATCCATCCCACTTTTAATTGCCCTCATCCACATCCAAAACACCCTAGGAACTTTAAACATCATATTAATATCTCTTATCACCTCACCACTAAACCAAACATGATCTAACCAAGTACTATGACTAGCATGCATTATAGCATTTATAATCAAAATACCTCTCTACGGAGTCCACCTATGACTACCAAAAGCTCACGTAGAAGCCCCAATCGCAGGCTCAATAATTCTTGCAGCCGTACTATTAAAACTAGGAGGCTATGGTATAATCCGACTATGCACCATCCTCTCCCCCTCAACAAAAACCATATCTTACCCTTTCATTCTCCTATCATTATGAGGGATAGTAATGACTAGCTCAATCTGTCTCCGACAAACAGACCTCAAATCATTAATCGCCTACTCTTCAGTTAGCCATATAGCCCTAGTCATTGCAGCTATTATAATCCAAACACCATGAAGTTTTATAGGAGCCTCAACACTAATAATTGCTCACGGCCTCACATCATCACTACTCTTCTGCCTAGCCAACACAAACTACGAACGCACCCACAGCCGAACAATAATCATAACTCGGGGACTTCAAACTGCTCTCCCCCTAATAGCAACCTTCTGACTACTAGGAAGCCTAACCAACCTAGCACTACCACCCTCAATCAACCTGATAGGAGAACTAATAATTACAATTTCATTATTCTCATGATCCTATATGTCTATCACTCTAGTAGGAACTAACATTCTAATTACAGCCCTATACTCACTGTACATAGTAATCACTACTCAACGAGGAAAACCAACATTCCATACAAACAACCTCCAACCCTCCCACACACGAGAACTAACTTTGATAACACTCCACATTACACCCCTAATACTCCTAACAATCAACCCCAAACTAATCATGGGCCCCACACTATGTAGATATAGTTTACACAAAACACCAGACTGTGAACCTGGAAACAGAAGGGAGATCCTCCTTATCTACCAAGAAAGACTGCAAGAACTGCTAACTCATGCTACCGTATATAAAAATATGGCTTTCTTACTTTTATAGGATAGAAGTAATCCATTGGCCTTAGGAGCCAAAAACTTGGTGCAACTCCAAATAAAAGTAATTAACACTACCACATCCACAATCATCCTAATCTTCTTCCTCCTTTTAACACCAATCCTAATTACTATAATTTACAGCAAACCCCTTGACTTATCATCATACGTAACCACCCTGATCAAATACTCATTTATAATAAGTCTAGTACCCCTACTAACTCTATTTCACTCCAACACAGAATTCCTTATCACTAACTGACACTGACTCACCATTAACACAATAAAACTCACCATTAACCTCAAGTTTGACTACTTCTGCATCATATTTCTACCAGTAGCCCTATTCGTTACCTGGTCAATTACAGAGTTTTCTTCCTGATACATAAACTCCGACCCAAACCTCAATCGATTTATCAAATACCTATTAATATTTCTCATCACTATAATCATTTTAACCTCTGCCAATAACATATTCCAACTATTCATCGGCTGAGAAGGAGTTGGCATTATATCCTTTCTCCTAATTGGCTGATGATACGGTCGATCAGACGCAAACACTGCAGCCCTCCAAGCAATTCTCTACAACCGAATCGGCGATATTGGGTTTATCGCGACAATATCCTGACTTTGTCTAACCTCAAACTCATGGGAACTTCAACAAATCCTTATACTAAATGACCACTCCACAATCCCATTACTAGGCCTTCTAATCGCAGCAATAGGAAAATCAGCACAATTTGGACTTCACCCGTGACTCCCTTCAGCCATAGAAGGCCCAACCCCAGTCTCAGCCCTACTCCACTCAAGCACTATAGTAGTAGCTGGTATCTTTCTACTAATCCGATTCCACCCTTTAACCTCCAACAATAACCTAATCATAACCACTATATTATGCCTAGGCTCTATCACAACACTATTTACAGCCCTATGTGCTCTAACACAAAACGACATCAAAAAAATCGTAGCCTTCTCAACATCCAGCCAACTAGGACTAATAATAGTCACCCTAGGTATTAACCAACCATATCTAGCCTTCCTCCATATTTGCACCCACGCCTTCTTTAAAGCCATACTATTCTTATGCTCCGGTTCAATTATCCACAATCTAAACGACGAACAAGACATTCGAAAAATAGGAGGCCTACTAAAACCCCTCCCATTCACGGCCTCCTGCCTAACAATCGGAAGCTTAGCTCTCACCGGCACCCCCTTCCTTACAGGCTTCTACTCAAAAGACCTAATTATCGAGACAGCAAACACGTGCTATACCAACGCCTGAGCCCTTTTAATCACACTATTAGCCACATCCCTTACAGCCGCTTACAGTTTACGCATTATCTACTTCGCCCTAATAACTAAACCACGCTTCTCCCCTCTAATTAACTTAAACGAAAGCAACCCCAAATTAATTAATCCCATCACACGACTAGCCCTAGGCAGTATTTTTGCAGGCTTCATTATTTCACAGAACATTCCAATTACATTCACCCAAACAATAACTATACCATGATATCTAAAAACTATAGCAATAATAGTCACCATAACAGGCCTGATTATCTCAATTGAACTAGCCAACTTAACCTATAACCTAAAACTTAACAAACCAACACCAACTAAATATTTCACCACACTCCTGGGCTATTTTACACTAATTATCCACCGCTCCGTTCCCTCTAAATCTCTAACAACAAGCCTTAATACCGCTTCAAACACACTAGACTTAACATGACTAGAAAAAGCGATCCCAAAAACTATCTCAACCTCAAATCTAAAAATAAGTCAAACCCTCAGCAACCAAAAAGGCCTTATCAAACTTTACTTCCTGTCCTTCCTAATTACCCTATTAACCCTACCAATCCTCCTAATTAATTTCCACGAGTAATCTCAATAATAATAAAGATTCCCATAAATAGTGTCCAACCAGAAACTACCATTAATCAAGCAGAACAATCATATAATGCTGCCACCCCAGCCCCACCTTCTCCCATCAAACCTAACTCATCCCCATCATAAATTACTCATCCCCCCATACTATTAAACTCCAACACCACATTAACCCCTTCATAATATTTAGATACAAAAGTTATCCCTAACTCCATAAACATACTCATTACTAAAACCCCTAAAACTAACCAGCTTGACACTCAAGTCTCAGGATATTCCTCAGCTGACATAGCAGTAGTATAACCAAAAACAACCATTATACCACCCAAATAAATTAAAAACACCATTAACCCTAAAAACGACCCACCAAAACCTAACACCGCTAAACAACCAGCACACCCACTAACAATTAAGCAAAGACCACCATAAATAGGTGAAGGCTTAAGTGCCGCTCCCAAACAACCAATTGCAATCAATGAGCTAAAAAGATAAATGTATTCTGTCATAATTTCTACATAGACTTCACCTATGACTAATGACATGAAAAATCATCGTTGTAATTCAACTATAGAAACACTAATGACAAACATCCGAAAAAAACACCCACTAATAAAAATCATCAACCACTCATTTATCGACCTCCCCGCACCCTCAAACATCTCATCATGATGAAACTTCGGCTCCCTAATCGGACTCTGTTTAATTATACAAATCCTAACAGGCCTATTTCTAGCCATACACTATACCTCAGATACTTCAACAGCATTCTCATCAGTAACTCACATCTGCCGAGATGTAAACTATGGCTGACTTATCCGATACCTACACGCCAACGGGGCTTCAATATTCTTTATCTGCTTATTCCTTCACGTAGGCCGAGGAATTTACTACGGCTCCTACACTATAGTAGAGACATGAAACATCGGTGTAGTCCTACTACTTACAGTAATAGCCACAGCCTTCATAGGATATGTACTTCCTTGAGGTCAAATATCATTTTGAGGGGCAACTGTAATTACCAACCTTTTATCAGCAATCCCATACATCGGAACAACCTTAGTAGAATGAATCTGAGGGGGCTTCTCAGTAGACAAAGCAACCTTAACCCGATTCTTCGCATTCCACTTTATTTTACCATTCATCATCACTGCACTAGTACTAGTTCATCTCTTATTCCTACACGAAACAGGCTCCAACAACCCTTCAGGCCTCAATTCAGACGCAGACAAAATCCCATTCCATCCCTACTACACAATCAAAGATTTCCTAGGAGTCCTCCTCCTTTTAATAGTTCTCGCAATTTTAGTATTGTTTTTCCCAGATGTCCTCGGAGACCCAGATAATTATACTCCTGCTAACCCACTCAACACCCCAGCACACATTAAACCAGAGTGGTACTTTCTATTCGCATATGCCATTCTACGATCAATCCCCAACAAACTAGGAGGAGTATTAGCCCTAATCCTTTCTATCCTAATCTTAGCAGTCCTCCCACTACTACACACATCAAAACACCGAGCTATAACCTTCCGCCCACTTACACAAATAATATACTGAATCTTAGTAGCCGACCTATTTCTACTAACATGAATTGGAGGCCAACCCGTAGAATACCCATTCGTCGTTATCGGCCAACTCGGATCAATCATTTACTTTGCCACAATTGTAATCTTTATACCTATTGCAAGCATAGTAGAAGATGACATGCTAAACTATACTCATTGTCCTGATAGTATAAATTATTACTCTGGTTTTGTAAGCCAAAAATGAAGAAACATCTTCTCAGGGCATCAAGAAGGAAGGCCAAACCCCCACCATCAGCACCCAAAGCTGATATTCTACTTAAACTACTTCTTGTACATAATATTATTTAGTCCATCATACATTTATGTATATCGTACATTACATTATTTTCCCCTAGCATATAAGCATGTACTATTTAATTAATGAACTAATACATATTATGTAATATCCACATTAATGTACTACACCATGTCTATTACAGTCCCCATATTAATTAATGCTCTATTCACATATCTGCGTTATCTTACATACACCATTGAGTCATACAACTTGCTTTTCCATATGTCTATCCCTGTCCCCATTTGGTCTATTCATCTACCATCCTCCGAGAAACCAGCAACCCGCCCACCTCTGCCCCTCTTCTCGCTCCGGGCCCATTTTAACTTGGGGGTGACTAACCTGGAACTTTATCAGACATCTGGTTCTTACTTCAGGGCCATTGAATGTTTTATCGTCCATACGTTCCCCTTAAATAAGACATCTCGATGGTACGGGACTAATCAGCCCATGCCCAACACTGTGGTCTCGTGCCTTTGGTATCTTTTATTTTTCGGTATGCTGTGACTCACCATAGCCGTCAAGGCATGTAGGTCAGCTTATTCGTGTAGCTGGACTTCTCTATTCAAGTGTCATTTATCCTCATACGTCATTACTCCTAAGCATATTATTAATGTGTTCTCGGACATCCTGTTTAAACTAATACTAATTTTTGAGCCTAAACCCCCCCTCCCCCCACCTGATATCTACTACTCCCTGCTAAACCCCAAAACCAGAGATTTCAACTATCAGGCCTCCCCGACATTCTAGTAGTCCCCTAAATGTAACTTGAATTCCAGTATCTGTAAAATTTTAACGATACGCTTAAACATTAAGCCAAAACCTACTCAAGTTGAAACTCATAGGTAACACACTAGCCCTACCACACC